CAATCATAACTATTTATGTTAATTTTGATCCTATCCCCCGGTAGTGTTCGTATAAAAGTACCTCGTATCCTTCCTGAAAGATAACCCAGGATCAGATCTTCATTATCTACAATGAATTCGAAATATACCATTTTCAAGTGATTCAGTGATTAAACCTTGGTAAGTCGATTTTTTTTTTCTTTCATTCTATATACCTATCCCTTTTTTCAAAAAAAAACTTAAGTTTTAAGTTAGGGAGTTCCTTATCCGCGGATACCAGAAAGATTACCATATATAACACAAAATTTCTCCCCCTATTCTTTCTAATCGAGTCTCTCGGTCTGTCATTATACCTCGAGAAGTGGAAAGAATTACAATCCCCATCCCTCCTAAAATCCTAGGAATTTTGTGATAGTGGGAATAGATTCGTAGGCCGGGTCGACTAATACGTTTTAAAATAGTTCTATATGGGCCTTTCCTATTTCTTCTATGTCGCAGCGTTGAAACCAAGAAATTTTTATGACTTTCTCGATGTGTTCTTACATTTTCAATAAAGCCTTCTTGTAGAAGTATTTTCACAATGGTTTCGGTAATTTTCGTAGATGCAACTCGAACCGTTCTCTTTTTATCCATGTCAGCATTCCGTATAGCCGTTATTAGGTCTGCAATAGTATCCTTGCCCATGACTCAAATTATTAGTGCCTCCGAATTTTCATCTAATCAACATGTTCTACTTTCTTTTTTTTTTTTTTTAAGGTATATGCGTGAGACACAATCTACTAATCAATTCTACAAAGTCAAGTCATTTTCGTTGAATCTTTTTCAGATACCCTACTAAATCATAGTCTCATCTAGTAGTAATAGTAGGTATTTATAATACTTCAGGAGCTAATGAAACTATTTTCGTAAAATTCAACTGTCTCAATTCCCGAGCGATCGCACCAAAAACTCGAGTTCCTTTTGGATTTCCTTCTTTGTCAATGACAACTGCCGCATTGTCATCATATTTTATTATCATACCGTTGTCACGTTTGAGTTCTTTACATGTACGGACAATTACAGCTCTGATCACTTCTGATCTTTGTAGAGACGTGTGGGGAACTGCTTCTTTGATTACAGCAACAACAACGTCACCGATATGAGCATATCGTCGATTACTAGCTCCTATGATTCGAATACACATTAATTCTCTAGCCCCGCTGTTGTCTGCTACATTTAAATGGGTTTGAGTTTGAATCATTTTTTTTCTTTGCCCTTTGCATGAAAAAAAAGGAAGAAATATTTTTTGTTCATAAAAAAAGTAAAAAACCTAAGTTGTTTTTTCATCACGAAGGTCCCTTTATTTTGGTTACACATTCCGATCCCGCAATAATGAATTGTGTTTGTATAGGCATTTTGGACGCAGCTATTGTAATCGCTTCTCTGGCTACCATTTCTGATATTCCGCCCATTTCATAAAGTATTTGACCTGGTTTAACAACAGATACCCAAAATTCGGGAGAGCCTTTCCCCGAACCCATGCGTGTTTCGGTGGGTCTTACTGTAACAGGTTTGTCGGGAAATATACGTATCCATATTTTTCCACCACGACGCGCATATCGTGTCATTGATTTTCGACCCGCTTCTATTTGTCTAGATGTAATCCAAGCAGGTTCAAGTGCCTGAAGAGCGTATCTACCGAAACAAATACGATTGCCTCGAGAAGCTATTCCCTTCATTCTTCCTCTATGTTGTTTACGGAATCTGGTTCTTTTGGGGTTATAGTTGATGGTTCTTTCTCAATGCCATCTCTACTGCAGAACCGGACATGAGAGTTTCTTCTCATCCAGCTCCTCGCGAATGAAACGAGAAAAAAAAAAAAAATTACCAAAAATTCTTGATACCAGAGTCTGCCCATATCATTTAGCTTTCGCCGAGCTCATAAGAAGAGAGACGGCTTGAATAGTTGGCTCGTCAATCTAGCTTAGGAATAGCAAAATGTGAACCAAAGCTCTGCGGGGCTAATGATTAGGAAATCTGGGGATTTTTTGAGATCGAATCTCTCACGTAGAAATTGTTATACCCTGCTTGTCTATGTATAGAAAATTCGAAGTTGATTTCTATTGAAATGAAATATTTTTTTTGTGTTTTTTATTAAAGTATAATGCAAAAAATAAAATTGATTGAGGAAATCGGCCCAAAACTTAGCAATAATTCCAATAATCTTTCGCGGGCGAATATTGACTCTTTTAATCTATTATATCTTTTATTCGTAGGGTCATCCCATGACCTCTCAGAATAAATGAATTGATTCTTGGTTCGTTCCGCCATCCCACCCAATGAATCATTAGGATTCGTTTTCAATAGAATCCTTTGGAGTCACAGGTTCTGTCGTTCCCACCGCTTCTCAATTAATGGCTAGGTCCAAACTTTGCAATAGAGCTTCTAATTTCATTTGTTCCTGAGCCAATCTCCTCAGTCTTTATTGACTCGGGGCTCTTTTTTTTTTCTTATGAATTAGATGCATGCATCTAATCTAATTACTAATTCTGGACGAATCTATATCTATGCTTTATTACATTGCCTTTTTTTTTATGAGATGATTCATAGACCATACATCATATTGGAATTATATATCATTAATATTTTCTTTTTTTTTTTTTTTCTCTCACCCTTCCATATTATCCGTATCCCTTTTTGCTTTACAACTTTCTGATCTGATTGATTTCTTTTTGTATCTTATGTCAAAAATATTTTTTTTTTTCAGTTGCTACAACGATATGATCGATTCATCATATAGTGACTGGTTCCTTAGATCCAGATAATAGGAAGCAATGGGTTGGTTATTATATTAGTTCTATAATTATTAGTTGATACTACGGGCTAGTCCCCCTTTTAATCCTAACCTAAATCTCAAAAAAAACCAACGAGTCACACACTAAGCATAGCAATTCTACCAAAAATTCAATCAATTTTTTATTCAAAACCCCTTTAGAATTCAAATTAGACTCGAAGAATTCTAATTTCTCTGTTTTTTTTTTATTGAACGAAAAAATAACAAACTCCTTCATTATTTTTGTGTTCCATTCTTTCTTTCATTTCCAGATAGATTGGATAGAAGGTAAAGATAATCAAAGGGCCATTACCGCTCGTCTGTAAATATCCAAATTTTGATGCCCAGTGCTCCATAAATAGTTCGAACTGTATAGGAACAATAGTCAATTTTCGCTCGAATGGTTTGCAGGGGAACCCTACCTTTTCTAATCCATTCGACACGTGCAATTTCGTTTCCTTCAATACGTCCTGCGATTTGGATTTGAATTCCCTTTGTCCCTGTTTTTTCAGTTAATTCAATAGCCTTTTGTATGGCCTTTCGAAAAGGAACTCTATTCTTTAATTGTTCGGCTAGATATTCTGCAAGAATTTTAGGGTGTCCATAAGGTTCTTTAATTCTTATTATTGCAATGTTAACTTTTCGGTTTAGAGAATTGAGAGAGTTACATATTGTTTGTACATTGCTCTGTAATTCTTTAATTGCTTGAGATTTCTCCTCTTTTAATAAGTTTGGGAATCCCATATATATAATGACCTGGATCAGGTCGATGCCTTTTTGAATCTCTATACGTCCAATTCCCTCGACACCGGCGGATATTCTCATATTTTCTTGTAAAAAATTCTGAATATAATCCCGTATTTTTTTATCTTCCTGGAGTCCCTCAAAATAATATTTTGGTTGTTCAAACCAAAGGGAATGATGGCTTTGGCTTGTACCAAGCCTGAAACCTAGTGGATTTATTTTTTGTCCCATATGGCCTCGCGCTTGCTATTAGCCCATATCATTCTGTCCTGATTTATCATATTGTATAGCATATAGTGATACCTCTCTTGAATATCTATAAACAGCTCTTTATATATCCATCCCCCTTTTTTTGACCATATGGCAAACTTTCTATCTTTGGATATATCTTGCAATACAATAGTTATATGGCAGGTAGGCCTTTTTATCGGATAACTATGTCCTTTAGCTCGAGGTTTTAACTTTTTCACAATAGTACCCTCATTCACTTCGGCTTGACTAATAATTAAAGACGTTTTGTTGAAACCCCGATTGTGAGCAGCATTTGCTGCAGCGGAAGAAACTAATTGAAAAATCGGATAACGTGCTCGATACGGCATGAGTTCTAGTATCATAAGTGTTTCGTCATAGAGGCGCCCCCGAATCTGATCAATTACTCTTCGCGCTTTGTGAGCAGACATAGGTATATGTTGACCTAAGGCGTATACTTCTACCTCTGGTTCTATCTTTATCATAAGGTTCACCTCTCATCAATAAAGGATGAGCACCTATATTCACTTTATTAACATTAACGACGAGATTTTTTATCACTTCTCGTATGCCCCCGGAAAGTCAGAGTAGGTGCGAATTCTCCCAATTTGTGACCTACCATACTATCTGTTATATAAATAGGCAAATGCTCTTTTCCATTATGAATAGCAATTGTATGGCCGATCATTATGGGTATAATGGTAGATGCCCGGGACCAAGTTATGATTATTTCTTTTTCTGCCCTTATGTTGAGCTTCTCAATTTTTCTCAATAAATGATTAGCTACAAAAGGATTTTTTTTTAGTGAACGTGTCACGGCTACTTACTCCTATCTTTTTTTTTGTAAAGACTTTATTTTATTTTGTAAGGACAAAGAGACCTATTTGATTTTCAATTTTGATTTTCAATGTTCTCCTATTTACTACGGCGACGAAGAATCAAACTATCACTATATCTATTCCTTTTTCTACTTCTTCTTCCAAGCGCAGGATAACCCCAAGGGGTTGTGGGTTTTTTTCTACCAATCGGGGCCCTCCCTTCCCCACCCCCGTGGGGATGGTCTACGGGGTTCATAACGACCCCTCTTACTACAGGACGCTTGCCTAGCCAACGCTTAGATCCGGCTCTACCTAATTTTTTCTGGTTCACCCCAACATTACCCACTTGTCCGACTGTTGCTGAACAGTTTTTGGATATCAAACGGACCTCCCCAGATGGTAATTTTAGTGTGGCTGATTTACCCTCTTTTGCTATCAGTTTCGCTACAGCACCCGCAGCTCGCGCTAATTGTCCCCCCTTTCCAAGTGTGATTTCGATGTTATGTATGGCCGTGCCTAAGGGCATATCGGTTGAAGTAGATTCTTCCTATTGATCAATCAAAATCCCTTCCCAAACTGTACAAGCCTCTTCCAAAGCATACGGCTTTCTGGATGTATGTGATGATATCTAGGTAGATGGATCCTATCTTATATAAATCGTATGATGAAGTACCATAGGAGTTGAGATAAAGGAGTCCAAAAATCTGCCGAATCAAATCACTCATGTTATGATCTTCTACATCCTAGGTCTCTCTGTTCCTTCATCTGGCTTATGTTTTTCATGTAGCACTCAGACTGAATGACTCTATCAAATTACGTCAAAACTTTCACATATTTCAGGTAACGTAGGAGACATCTCTACTTTTCCCCCGGGGGTCGAATTCTCAATGCTTGGCTTTCAATTCGCCTCTGACCATCAAATGAAATGTGAATAACTCGTCCTCCTCTCTTTGAAACAAGGGGCGCTTCCGGTTCTGTCGGTGCTTCAAACAATTATGTTTTCTCCATATTACCATATCTCTAGAGTCAATAATTTTCTATAAGGAACTACTGAACTCAATCACTTGCTGTTGTTACTCTTCAGTTTTCTGTTGAGGTCTATCCCGTAGAGGTACTCAATTTGGGTGGGTGATCGATTTCTAGGTTTCGTCGTAAACCTAATTGGTTACTTCCAATTACGTAAATTAATAGTTCAAACCGCACTCAAAGGTAGGGCATTTCCCATTGAGATAGGAACTTCTGTACCAGAAAGAATGGTATCCCCAATTAGAGCCCCCCTGGGATGTAAAATATATCTCTTCTCACCATCCCCATAGTGTATGAGACAAATGTATGCATTTCGATTAGGGTCGTATTCTATGGTTACGATTCTACCAGATATGTCTTTTTTATTTCGTTGAAAATCTATTTTACGGTATAGACGTTTATGACCTCCCCCTCTATGCCTTGAGGTAATGATTCCTCTGGCATTACGACCTTTACCACAACGACGCTGTCCAGAGATCAAATTGTTTCGTGGATTGGATTTCACTTGAATTCCAACAGTTGCATTTCGCGTGTTCGGGGTAGAAGTTTTATATAAATGTATCGCCGTGTTATGAAGTATTTTGAGTGAAATTCATTTCTTTTCTTTCTAAGCTAATAGATGGAATAGAATAACCCGCTTGAAGCGTAATAATCATACGTTTGTAATGCATTTTATGCCCTCTAAGGGGTCTCCTTCTTCGACTCTTTCCCGGGATTCGATGACTATTCATAGCTATTACCTTGACACCAAAAAAGAGTTCGACCCAACGCTTTATTTCTGTCCTAGTTGACTTTGATTCGACATTAGAAGTATATTGATTCTTCCTCAATAACCGAACAGTTTTTTCTGTAAATACTGCATATTGAATTTTATCCATAAATCTATTTTCTTCCCTATGAGTTCCAGTTTCGATAAGAATTCTCCCTCTAACTGTTTCTATACTTATGATATGAATATACCATACATAACACATAACGAATTGGTATGGATGATGAGATTCCATTGATACAAAGCCAATTCCAATAGACGTATTGAACATTCCCGTTGTCGTGCATCCAGCAGGAATTGAACCCGCAAATTTGCCAATTATGAGTTGGGCGCTTTAACCATTCAGCCATGGATGCATAAGGGGGATTATCATAGAATAAAGAAAGAAATATTGTAAAAGAAATATCATAAAGAAATATCATAGAAGAAAGAACTATCGTATCGGAGATTACCTAAAGAAATGGAAACCTATTTTCTTTTACTTTATATTCAATATTTATAATGGGGAGGCACTCAAAATGAAGCATAAAATTTCACAACAAGATCCATTTCAACCCTGGATCTTCGAATTGAGAGAGATGTTAAGAGAGGTCAAGAACTCTCACGATTTGTTAGATTCGTGGACCCAAGTCGATTCAGTTAGAACTATCGTTTCTATTTTTTTCGAGCAAGAACGTTTTATGAAACTCTTCGACCCCCTAATTTGGAGGAGTTTACTCTCACGCGATTCACAGGGGTCAAGAAGCAATCGGTATTTCACGATCAAAGGGGCAGTACTGACGATCAAGGGTCTAGTCAAAGGTGCAGTATTGACGACCAAAGGTCTAGTACTGCTTGTAGTAGTGGTCCTTCTCTATCGCATGCATAATCGAGAAATGGTCGAAAGAAAAAATCTATATTTGATGGGGCTTCTGCCTAGGAATTCCTTTGGACCCAGAAATGCTCCATTGGAAAAATCTTTTGGGTCTATCAATAGGTTGATTGTTTCGCTCCTGTATCTTCCAAAAGGGAAAAAGATCTCTGAGAGTTGTTTCATGGATCCGAAAGAGAGTACTTGGGTTCTCCCAATAACTAAAACGAAAAAGTGTATCATGCCTGAATCTAACTGGGGTTCGCGGTGGTGGAGGAACCGGGTCGGAAAAAAGAGGGATTCTATTTGTAAGATATCTAATGAAACCCTGGCTGTAATTGAGATCTCATTCAAAGAGAAAGATATCAAATATCTGGAGTCTTCTTTTGTTTCCTATACGGATGATCGGATCCGCAAGGACCATGATTGGGAATTGTTTGATCGTCTTTCTCCGAGAAATAAGCGAAACATAATCAACTTGAATTCGGGACAGCTATTTGAAATCTTAGTGAAACACTGGATTTGTTATCTTATGTCTTCTTTTCGTGAAAAAAGACCAATTGAAGTGGAGGGTTTCTTCAAACAACAAGGAGCTGGGTCAACTATTCAATCAAATGATATTGAGCATCTTTCCCATCTCTTCTCGAGAAACAAGTGTGGTATTTCTTTGCTGCAAAATTGTATTCAATTTCATATGTGGCAATTCCGCCAAGATCTCTTCGTTAGTTGGAAGAAGAATCCGCACGAATCAGATTTCTTTAGGAAGGTGTCGAGAGAGAATTGGATTTGCTTAGACAATGTGTGGTTGATAAACAAGGATCGGTTTTTTCGCTTGTTTAGCAAGGTATGGAATGTATCGTCAAATATGCAATATGATTCCACAAGATCTAATTTCGTTCAAGTAAGGGATTCTAGCCAATTGAAAGGATCTTTTGATCAATCCATAGATCATTTCGATTCCATTCGTAATAAGGATTCGGAATATCACACATGGATCAATCAAAGAGAGATTCAAAAAGAAGGGTCGATTCTTTGGGATCCTTCCTTTCTTCAAACGGAAGGAGCAGAGATAGAATCAGACCGATTCCCGAAAAGCCTTTCTGGAGATTCCTCAATGTCCCGGCTATTCACGGAACGTGAGAAGCAGATGAATAATCATCCGCTTCCGGAAGAAATCGAAGAATTTCTTGGGAATCCTACAAGATCAATTCGTTCTTTTTTCTCTGACAGATGGTCAGAACTTCATCTGGGTTCGAATCCTACTAAGAGGTCCACCAGAGATCAGAAATTATTGAAGAAACAACAAGATCTTTCTTTTGTCCCATCCCGGCGATCGGAAAAAAAAGAAATCATTGATATATTCAAGATAATTGCGTATTTACAAAATACCGTCACAATTCATCCTATTGCATCAAATCCGGGATGTGATAGGGTTCCGAAGGATGAACCGGATATGGGCAGTTCCAACAAGATTTCATTCTTGAACCAAAATCCATTTTTTGATTTATTTCATCTATTCCATGACCGGAAGAGGGGAGGATACGTGGGGCGCCACGATTTTGAATCAGAAGAGAGATTTCAAGGAGTGGCAGATCTATTCACTCTATCAATAACCGAGCCGGATCTGGTGTATCATAAGGGTTTTGCCTTTTCTATTGATTCCTGCGGATTGGATCAAAAAAAATTCTTGAACGAGGTATTCAACTCCAGGGATGAATCGACAAAGAAATCTTTATTGGTTCTACCTCCTATGTTTTCTGAAGAAAATGAATCTTTTTATCGAAGGATCAGAAAAAAAGGGGTCCAGATCTCCTGCGGGAATGCTTTGGAAGATCCAAAACCAAAAAGAGTGGTATTTGCTATCAACACCATACTGAAGGCATTCAATCAACATAGATTGATCCAAAATCTGATTCCAATCCAATATAGCATCCATGGGTACATAAGAAATGTATCAAATCGATTCTTTTTAATGAATAGATCCGATTGCAACTTCGAATACGGAATTCAAAGGGATCAAATAGGAAATGATACTCTGAATCAGAGAACTCAAAGGAAATTTACGATCAACCAACATTTATCGAATTTGAAAAAGAGTCATAAGAAATGGTTCGATCCTCTTATTTCTCGAAGCGAGAGATCCATGAATCGGGATCCTGATGCATATAGATACAAATGGTCCAATGGGAGCAAGAGTTTCCAGGAGGATTTGGAACATTTCGTTTCTGAGCAGAAGAGCCGTTTTCAAGTAGTCTTCGATCGATTAGGTATTAATCAATATTTGATTGATTGGTCTGAGGTTATCGAAAAAATTGATTGGTCGGAGGTTATCAAAAAAAAAATTGATTGGTCTGAGGTTATCGAAAAAATTGATTGGTATTGGTCGGAATTTTTCGACAAAAAAGATCCTTCTAAGTCACTTCGTTTCCTTTTGTCGAAGTTACTTCCCCTTTTGTCCTATTTGTCCAATTTGTCCAAGTCGCTTCTTTTCTTTTTGTTTAGGTCACTTCCTTTTTTCTTTGTGAGTATCGGGAATAGCCCCATTCATAGGTCCGAGATCCACATCTATGAGTTGAAGGGTCCAACTGATCAACGCTTCAATCAGTTGTTAGAATCAATAGGTCTTCAAATCGTTCATTTGAATAAATTGAAACCCTTCTTATTGGATGATCATGATACTTCCCAAAAATCGAAATTCTTGATCAATGGAGGAAGAGTATCACCGTTTTTGTTCAATAAGATACCGAAGTGGATGATTGACTCATTCCATACTAGAAAAAATCGCAGGAAATCTTTTGAGAAGACCGATTCCTATTTCTCAATGATATCCCACGATCGAGACAATTGGCTGAATCCCGTGAAACCATTTCATAGAAGTTCATTGATATCCTCTTTTTATAAAGCAAATCGACTTCGATTCTTGAATAATCCACATCACTTCTGGTTCTATTGTAACAAAGGATTCCCTTTTTATGTGGAAAGGACCCCTATCAATAATTATGATCTTACGTATGGACAATTCCTCAATATCTTTTTCATTCGCAACAAAATATTTTCTTTGCACGTCGGTAAAAAAAAAGATGTTTTTTTGGAAAAAGATACTATTTCACCGATCGAGTCACAGGTATCTAAGATATGCATACCTAAGAATTTTCCGCCGAGTGGTGCCGAACCGGATAACTTGGACAAATCTTTTCATTTTCCAATTCGATCCGCTCCATTCGTTCGTAGAGCTCTTTACTCGATCGCAGACATTTTTGGAACACCTCTAAGAGAGGGACAATTAGTCAATTTTGAAAGAATTTATTGTCAAGCTCTTTCAGATATGAATCCATCTGATTCAGAAGGGAAGAACTTGCATCAGTTTCTCAATTTCAATTCAAAGATGGGTTTGATTGACTCTGAGAAATATTTATTACCATCCGAAAAGAGGAAAAAACGGAGTCTTTATCTAAATAAATGCGTTGAGGAAGGGCAGATGTATAGAACCTATAGTGCTTTTTCAACTCTCTCAAATATGTTTCAAACATATATGCCATGGTTCTTTACTTCGACAGGGTACAAATATCTCAATTTCATTCTTTTAGATACTTTCAAAAAAGTATATAATTCAGACCTATTGAGGATAGCGATACTAAGTAGCAGTCAAAAATTGTTATCCCTTTTTGAAGATATTATAGATAGATTAGATATAGATATATCATGGCCAATTCTTCAGAACAAATTGCGGGAGATTCTTCTTCCACAAAGGAATCTGATAAGCGAGATTTCGAGTAAGTGTTTACATAATCTTCTTCTGTCCGAAGAAATGCTTCGTCGAGATAATGAGTCACCCGTTTCATTGATATGGGAATTTCCGGGATCACCAAATGTTCGGGAGTTGCTCTATTCAATCCTTTTCCTTCTTCTTGTTGCTGGATATATCGTTCGTAGACATCTTCTCGTTGTTTCCCGAGCCTCTAGGGAGTTACAGACAGAGTTGGAAAAGATCAAATCTTTGATGATTCCATCATACATGATTGAGTTGCGAAAACTTCTGGATAGGTATCCTACATCTGAACTGAATTCTTTCTGGTTAAAGAATCTCTTTCTAGCTGCTTTAGGATATTTTCTAGAAGAAATACGGGCTTTTGGCGGCAAGATGCTATCGGGTGGTGGTCCCGCTTATGGGGTCAAATCAATACCTTCTAAGAAGAAATATTGGAATATCAATCTCATTGATATCATCGATTTCCTAAGTATCATACCCAATCCCATCAATCGAATCACTTTTTCGAGAAATACGAGACATCTAAGTCGTACAAGTAAAGAGATCTATTCATTACTAAGAAAAAGAAAAAATGTGAACAGTGGTTGGATTGATGATAAGATCGAATCCTGGGTCGCGAATACTGATTCGATTGATGATGCCGAAAGAGAATTCTTGGTTCAGTTCTCCATCTTAAGGAAAGAAAAAAGGATTGATAAAATTCTATGGAGTCTGACTGATAGTGATCATTTATCAAAGAATGGTTCTAGTTATCAAATGATTGAACAACCAGGATCGGTTTACTTACGATACTTAGTTGACATTCATAAAAAGTATCTAATGAATTATGAGTTTCATAGACCCTCTTTAGCAGAAAGACGAGTATTCCTTGCGCATTATCAGACAATCACTTATTCACAAACCTCGTTTGGAGCTAATAGTTTTCATTTCCCATCTCATGGAAAACCCTTTTCACTCCGCTTAGGCCTATCCCCCTCTAGGGGTATTTTAGTGATAGGTTCTATAGGAACTGGACGATCCTATTTGGTCAAATACCTAGCGACAAACTCCTATCTTCCTTTCATTACAGTAGTTCCGAACAAGTTCCTGGATGAAAGGCCTCAATTTTTTGAGGATATTTATGATGATAGTGATGGTGAGGATATTTTTGATAATAGTGGTGCTCATCATACTCATCATAGTGAGGATATTGAGGATATTGATGATAGTGAGGATAGTGAGGATATTGATATTGATGGGGAGCTGCTAACTATGACGAATGAGGAGGTGGATATGGTAGACCGCTTTTATATCACCTTTCAACTCGAATTAGCAAAAGCAATGTCTCCTTGCATACTATGGATTCCAAACATTCATGATCTGTCTCTGGATGCGTCGAATTACTTATCCCTCGGTCTATTAGTGAATCATCTCTCCAGGGATTGTGAAAGATCCTCCAATAGCAATATTCTTGTTATTGCGTCGACTCATATTCCCAAAAAAGT